TAATAATAGTATAATATAATAATCTATATTATATAATAATTATATACTATATAATAATCTATATAATAATTAATATGTATATATATATACATAAGTACGTATGGTAGACTCCTACTTGCTAGTGGCTTTTTATTGAATAATAAAATCGGTTTACCCAGCAAGTCTAAGGTAAAATGTAATGAATTTTTTCAAGACTGAACCAAATTTCTTTTCTTTCATTGAATGAATTTATTTCCATCAGAATAAAGTTCATTTACACGTACACCTACCAATTCGACATAAATTTCAAGGTATTTCATCAAATCCTGTGATGAAGAAATTCTCGAAAATGCTTTGAATTTTTTTTTTATTTTTTCATCACGCTTACTGTTTGTTAATTTCCTTCTTTTATTGTGAGATAAGAATATCTCATCTTAACAATGAATGAATCAATGAATGGAAGAATGAAAGCGAAAGAAGTGGGGCTTAACCCCCCTTTTTTTGGACCAGCGACTCCCCGAAAATCCTATACTTTGACTTTGTTACTTTAGTATTATTAGTATTATTTACACTTTTTTATTTTTCTATTAGACGAAATAAGTATAGATTTCGATACTCGATTTAGAGTTTTTTTATATATCTAGTATTTTTTATATATCTAGTATATATCTAGACTTCTATTCTATATTTATATATAGATATTTTATATATAGATATATATAGATATATAGTAGAGAATTCCCATTCTAATGAGATTCATGAATATGAATGACGAATCAACAAGTTATCTGCAATTAGGAAAAGCGGAAAGATTCCTCGGATCTAATCATACATTGACAATTTAAAATGTTCATACTATGATCAGAGTATCACGACAGTTAGACAAGTGAGCCCCCATCGTCTAGTGGTTCAGGACATCTCTCTTTCACGGAGTCGGCGGGGATTCGACTTCCCCTGGGGGTAGGGGACTAGGAAAGGAAGTTGATCATTACAAGCGATTCCCCCTGGGTCGATGCCCGAGCGGTTAATGGGGACGGACTGTAAATTCGTTGGCAATATGTCTACGCTGGTTCAAATCCAGCTCGACCCCACAATTCGCCAATCTACCACGTATAATCCCCGCACCCCTCAAAAAAAAAAATACTCGATACGGAGATAAAGAATCAAAATTCCTGCTAGATCCCTTATTTCTTTGGGATTGTAGTTCAATTGGTCAGAGCACCGCCCTGTCAAGGCGGAAGCTGCGGGTTCGAGCCCCGTCAGTCCCGGCGGATCCACTAAATACATCAATCAATTCGAAAGGGGGCCAGGGGCAGAATTTCACCCCCTCTCCAAAAAAAAAGAAGATAGTATTCTATTCGACGGATCAGGAACAATCGAAAAAAAGAATCCGGGATTTCTTGGAACGCTTACTATAATGCTACGGATAATTGTATTAATCCGCCCATCCTCCTATCGCAAAGAAAAGAAAAGAAAAAAGGGTCTTTTTTTTGGGGGGGGGGCACCCATACACAAATGGAATAAAAAATTAGTTTCTTTATTGTTTTGCTTTGTAACTATGTGACTAATGGAAGTAGAAAGGCAATCTGATGATACTTCATCAGATCATTGGACATAGAGATAGAGTAGATTATAGAAAAAAAAGAACGGAAACAGGCGCTAAATAAAGAAAGGACTAAAGGAATTTGGGATTGGGTGCGGAATCCGAGCTGGGTTCGGTATGGATAAAAAAACTTCCTATGTTATACTATTCCATTTTCGACGACAAATTGATTTGACAGCTCAGATATTGTTATTCATGATATTCATCCGATTCAAAACCAGCGAGATTAAGAGGGAATTCATTTATTGAATTTACAAGTGAAAGCTGTGGGACTAAATCCCGAGTTATTGCGAAGTAAAAAAAAATTGATTATGGGAGTAAATATTCTTATGGGAGTAAATATTCTTGCATTTGTTGCTACTGCACTATTCGTTCTAGTTCCTACCGCCTTTCTACTTATCATTTACGTAAAAACAATCAGTCAAAATAATTAATTAATTTGAAATTTGAATTAAACTTTACTTCTGAGTTCTTATCAAAAAAAATTGACGAAATAAAATGAAAAGGATTCCAATTTTTGCGTCTTAAATGAAACTTAAATGAAATAAGCGGACTATAATCCGCAGTATTCTAATAGATAGATCGTATGGTAGAAAGAAATAGATGAATCTTTCGACCATATGATCTATTGGTATTATTGTAGTGTATAAGGTTGTACTCTAGAATCTAGAATAAAGGTAGAGGCTAAATCTAGCTTAATATACAATACAATATTATATATCTTAATATCCAAATACAATAACAAATACAATATTTATCTTAATATACAATACAATATTATAATTATACAATATTATCTATGTATGTATTATATATGTATGTGGATCTCAATTCCATATATGGAATTGACATAGCACCCAATTCTATTTATTTGCTACAACTATTTGTATTTGTTTCGATCAATCCGAAGTAATAGTTTGACTCTTATTCTTATGTCTTAGGGTTCTAATTACTAGTTACTTTTTACTAGTTACTTTTTTTTTTCTGATGTTCCATACAATCTATCAAAAGATATAAATCAATAAAGGAAAAAACGATAGGGATTTCTATTACTAAAAAAACTTATTAGTAAACCTTCCGAAGAACTAATTGATTGAACCATCAACAGGAGTTTCATGGGCACTTCTCGGAGTTCGAAAAGGAAGAGTAAACCTTAAGTTAACGCCTGGAACCATGATATGAAATGTGAGTCGATAAAGCAAAAATAAAATTGCTAAAATTTGAAAGCAGTCGGTAAATGTGCGATATGCAACTCGCCTGAGGGAAGATCCTCCTATCTATATTATCTCGTTAGGCAACCGCTATGTTTATACACCTTCTCGTATAAAGTGCATATACATTTAAGAAAACTACTTCTTCTTTCAATTCTTGGAACAGTAAACAGGGAAACAAATCAACTAATAATAAAAAGGTCGGGTCTTTCTTAGTATCCATGTAGAAGCCTGGTAAGAGCTCCTCGATTGAAATCCAAAATTTAGGAAAAACTGGATTGGACTAAATTTCCTATCATTTAGATCCCTTTCGAAATACAAAGAGAGGAGAAATATCTCTTTAATTGAAGAGTATGGTTCATAGAATACATTACTTCATCCGAATCCAATGGAATTCGAAATGAAGATCTTTTTTTTTTCATTTGAACTAGTTCAAAAGGCGTTGCAGAACGATCTAGAAAACAGGCGATACTGTTTGATTCCCCAACTCAATTAGTAATACCTCTAGAGTCCACTTCTTCCCCACACTACGAGCGAAAGGGAAAATGTAAAGACTACCATTAAAGCAGCCCAAGCGAGACTTACTATATCCATGTGAATTATGTTCCCTTATTTCTATAACTATGAAGGAGTTATTCCATCATTTCTCACTAATAATTAATAATAGTATAGTATAGTGGAATCGGGGGCGCAGAGTCAAAAGGGGATTCTGATCGAACACTATTGATAAACGAATTCACAAAATCTACCTTTTTTATTTAAAAACAAATTCCTAATTCCTATATGATGATTTCCAATCAGGAAAGATCAAACCTAAGCAAAATACATAGTAAGATCTCGGGGGAATGCTCCTAACGGAACGCATAGGAATAATAAGTTTTGTTGATCCTCATAAGTAAAAGTAAATAAGTAAAAAATGCGGATAATCCTTATCTAAAATCCCATTTGATATTGATAGAATTTGTACCCTTTCCATTTTTCTCTGTGAAAGAAAAGGGAGGCAGTAGAAGTATATTCTTGATTAAGGGTTGCCGAAAAGAAATTGTTTCTTTTTTTCTTTTGTCCTTTACTAGAATTTAAATTCAAAGTGAATTATCCATCCAACCGAATATTGATTGGATACCTGAGGACTGAGAAGTTTTTGGGAGTCCGTCGTATATGTGGTATATAAAGTATCTTCTGTCCCCCCCACCACTATTGGAATCGAATTTGATTTCCTATCCAGGCTCTCCAATCTAATCCAAGGTCCAGCCATTCGGCACTAAATTAGTAGTACCGCGATTAGTGATTAGTGGAATCTCGAAGTCTTGATAACCCGTCTACCATTAGAATATTTCTAGAATATTTCCTTAAATCCTAGATACGAAGATTTACAGCAATCCCCCCCCCCAGCCGGATGCTTCGAATCAAACAAATCGCTTCTGCCGGGAAATACCTCGGCGAGTTATATCAACAGAACAAAAGAAGATATTTGGGGTCTTTTGTTTTGTTGATCAGGCGACACCCGGATTTGAACTGGGGAAAAAGGATTTGCAGTCCCCCGCCTTACCACTCGGCCATGCCGCCAAAATGATAGAAAATCTATGACGCAGTACGGAACTTTCTTTTATTGGATTTACACCTTGAGGTCTGTTTTTCTTAACTTCTAACCCTTTTCTTTTTCTTTCCTAATTATATAAAAGAAATCCTTCCTGCCTTTTGATTGGATTGGATCCGCCCATATCAAAATAGCCAACTTCTCTCACTTTCTATTGACTATTTACAAATAAAATGTGGGTTTTCATTCGCAAAAGTCTAAATTTATGACAAATTGGAACCGTTAACTATTGCCTGCTGACTGCGAATTCATGAACGATTTGAATCTTCAAATTGGATTTTGTTTTACTAATGACATGAGAAAATACAAATTTATACGTCAGTATTCTTCGCAATTTCCATTATAACAACAATTATGAGTCTATGTAAACCCCAGAGCAGAAATTGTTACACAGGTATTTCTTATTTTTATCTTGCCTATAGCCTATCAGTAATTCTCATAAAATTAGCATATTTGCATTTTTAATTGAATAGAAAATGTCGATTTTCTTTTAATTTTAATATTTAATAGATAATAGAGCGCGATCCGCGCTGCCACAAAAGGCACGCCAATACAAGAAACAACACAATAAAAGAAAAGACGGATATTAATACCTGCATACATGTTTACT